CTGTAAGCTCTAGTAAAAGACTTTCAGAGGCTGTTTTCCTATTGTTTTTTGTTTTAGAGAAGAAATCGGGAGACGGTAAGGATTAGATCAAATGCAAATAAGAGAAGAGTATACAAAATAATCTATCTTGATTCTATATTTTTGACATTTCACTTAATGAAAATGGGGCAAACTAAAACATAGATCTTTTTCTTACTACCTGTTAGTAAGATTCATTCCCTTAAGACTTCCAAGGATATCTCTGGATATTTTTTATTAATGCATAATATTTTTTTTTTTTGAATTCTACTAGAAATCAGATAAGAACTTGTTAGATGTTATAATTGGATTTATTGAATTGTTTCATCAATTATGTTATCCAGGAATCTTTTTTTGACTCTGTACCAGCGATTCCACTATTATTATTATAAAATTTTTAGTGAAAATTAAATACGAAAAGAATACAAGAAAAATTAGTAAAAAATAATGAAATAATTCCTTCATATTGATAGCGATAGGAGATAAAATTTACATGGATATAGTAAGTCTTGCTTGGGCTGCTTTAATGGTAGTTTTTACATTTTCCCTTTCCCTTGTAGTATGGGGAAGAAGTGGACTCTAAGGGTACTATAAATTGAGTTAAGGGATCAAACTGTATCAATTGTTTTATAGCTGGGTTCTGAAATTTTTTAACGATTGAATTTAGTTATTTGATTAATACTAATTAATTAAATGCAATTATATCTGCATTTTTTAATTCTATTGTATTCCAGTGGTGGAATGTATTCTATGTATAATGTATAATATTGAAAATGAAAATACTCTTTCAATCAAACAAATATTTGAATTGTAACCATCTTCGTATTTTGAAAATCAAGGGAATACAAATAATAGGAAATGGATTCCCATTCCAACCTAATTTTTTCTAAGATTTCTATTTCGATGAACTGGTTACTACCAATCTTTTCGAAATATGAAAAACTTTTTTCATAGAATTCACGGAACCCCCGGATCATCTGTCAATTATTTAATCAATTCATTTTTTGGAATGCTTAAATACTATATTTATAATTTAATATCTTAAATATCATACCTAATATGATACCGGAACTCTGAAAAGAATCAGAAATAGAAAAATTCTATATCGATATATAATATATCCATCTATAAGTATTAATATGAAAATAAATATTTATTTATGGATATAGATAGATGTATTGGTACGTATTAAACCCTTTTATTTTTTCAAATCAATAAAACATAGAGTCAAACTTTATACACTACCATAATAGATAGTATAGTCGAAAGAAATAGATTTGATTTCTTTCGACTATACTATATGGATTTCATAAAATTTTGCTGATTGTAGTCTGATCATTTCATTTAAAACTAAGACCCGAAATTGAAATCCTTTTTTCATTTTTTTTTTATTAAATCATTATCAATCATTGCATTGATAAGAAATCAGAAGTCATATTTAAGTAAAATTAGTCACTTTGACTTACCGTTTTTACGTAAATTATAAGTAAAAAGGCAGTAGGAACTAGAATGAAGAGTGCAGTAGCTATAAATGCGAGAATATTTACTTCCATAATCTCTATGTTTTCTTTCTCTTTAATTTCTAATAAAATTAATACTTCGGGATTTAATCCCATATAAATGTTCAATCTTTCGGCGGTAAATTAAATGGTATCAATTTTATCTCGATGATATCAAATCGAATCAATATCACGAATAACAATATCTGAGCTATCAAATCGAATCAATATCACGAATAACAATATCTGAGCTATCAAATCGATTCATAGTCGAGAATTAAATAGTATAACATAGGAAGATCTTTTATCCATACCAAATAAAAAAATTTTACTTTCTGATGCAATCAAAAATTCCTTTTTTTTTTTTATTTCTTTCTTCATCAGAACCTTTACTCTATTATTTATATTATATATAGTATACCTTAAACTAAAAAAGAAATAAAAAAAAAAGGGGGGGGTCCCTGTTAGAAATAATATTTTTTTGATTGTATTTATATCCATCGGGACTGACGGGGCTCGAACCCGTAGCTTCCGCCTTGACAGGGCGGTGCTCTGACCAATTGAACTACAATCCCAGGGAATAAATCGTATAGCATACATATTCTTACAATTTCATTCAAACCCTTTTTTTCTATTTGTTCTATTTGATTTGAGATTCAACCGTTGTACTGTAACTGAAAGAGGCGGGCTTTTTTATATATTGATAGAAAAAATATATACGGGTCTGCACTTTAGCGCAGATCGACACGGATTACGAGTAATCCGTTCGTTATTGCCAAATCAATTGAAAAATTAATCAATGAAAAAAAAAAAAAGACTCTTTTTTTTTTTTTTTACTTTAATGTTTTTCTTAGACTTTATACTTAAAGATCCTGTACGGAATTTAGCAAAATCCTAATTTGTAGAAAAAATATATAATACGGACGTATCCGAGCACATCGGTCATTTTCATAAAACAACAAATGGTGGATCATCAAATTTTT